ATAGAAATGTGTTCGCTCAAGAAAAGCTCCAGAAGATGTTAATCGTAAATAAGAAGATTGTTTACGAAGAAAAACTAATACAAATTCGCATTCAGATACATAAGAATTATATGGGAACCGAAATAGTCTTTTATTTTCTTTTGAAAAAAGAAAAATGGAATTATTCGGAGTAATAAGAGTATTCCAATTATGATATTTGTGAAGAAAGAATCGCAATAAATGTAAAGAAGGAACATCTTGGATCCAGAATTGAAGGATTTGAACCAAGATTTTAAGATGGATGGGATAAGGTATTAGTATATCTGACGCATAATTTAAATGCGATAATTTGTCCTCCAAAAAGGGAAATATTGAATGAATAGATCGTAAATTCAAATTCTGAGATTTTGGTATTTTTTTTTCTTCGAGGGAAGATACCAATCGCAGCAAGAATGGAATTTCCACAATGACTGCAAAACCTTCCAATATCATCTGAGAATAAAAATGAAAATAAAAATAATTGTTGTGCCCAACGAATCGATTTTGTTTAGAATCATTAATCGAATAAATCAAATAATTCTGTTGATACATTCGAATAATTGAACGTTTCACAAATACTGAACTAGATTTATTGTCATAACCAAAAATTTCCGTGGATTCGTAAAAAATCGAACCATTTAAACCACGATCATGAAGAAATGTGTAAATATACTCCTTAAAGAGAAGCGGATATAGAAAGTGTTGTTGCAGAGATCTATCTCTTTCTAAATATCCTTGTAATTCTTCCATTTACATTTCTACTTGAACCAGAGGCGGGACCTATTTCATTTTTTGGGTTATCAAATGATACATAGTGCAATATGGTCAGAACAGGGTATGTATTATGTATATAATTACAGTAAGAAAAAWATATATATCCCGCAAACAAAGGAAACAGGGGAGTCCAATCAACAGATCTTTTTACTCTCCTTTTCTATCCAATTGGTTTATGTTCGTTATAATTACAAGAGGGTAAAAAATCCTTTATTTTTGCAACTCGATCGCTCTTTTGACTTTGGAATAAATTCTCTTTATCAGTATACTGTTTCTTCTACACATTCGTCTCCAATCCATAATAAAGAATAATTAGGATTCATTAAAAAAAAAAGAAAGAAAATCAATGGGCCACTCACAGAAGAACCCACCCTTTCCCGCATCAGGCACTAATCTATCTTTAACGTCTAATTAGATCGGGTAATCATTCAAATTAAGAACAAAAGCTCGTTGTTTTTTATTTCACCAGAATTAGAGCCATAGGGCTCTATCCATTTATTCACTAGACCCAACTGTAAATGTGAATTTTTTTTTTCACTTCCAAACAAAAAGAAAAAAAAAAATTGTAACGATCCGGTAAGGATAAACTCAAAGTTCTACTTTAATTAAATAATATTTATAATATTTAATTAAATAATAAATTTTATTTTATAATAAATAATAAAATAATAATATTTTATTACGACATGCTGTTTTTTCCATTCATTACTTTTGAGGATCAGTCGTGGTCTTATAGACTCTACCAATAGTCTGGACGAATCTGTTGCTTCATCCAAATGTGTAAAAGATCATAGTCGCACTTAAAAGCCGAGTACTCTACCGTTGAGTTAGCAACCCGAATAAAAATATAAAAATAAAATTAAATAGGATATATATGTAAATACGGTCAAAATAAAAAAGTCAATTGAATTGCACTGCACGACCCCGTCAAAACATTGAACTAGAACAAATCGAAAAGAAAGATTTGTTTTTGTTGATCAATTAAAAACACCAAAATACCAAAATGGACAGATCGGATTAAACAACAACAGATTCCCAATAGAGATGTCAAAATTGTGACAAACCCCCATTTTTTTTATCAATTTTCTTTTCTTTTTCGTTAAGAAAATACATCTTGTATGCCAGTAAATCCGGCAGGGCAAACCCATCATTTGACTGAAGTGAAGTAAAAAAAACCAATATGAGGTGTAGATAAACGGATCTATTTATCTACGATCGAATTATATTTCTTCGATGCACCATTGTCAATATGAATCCAATATTAAGAAAACATATTAAATCAAATAAGGACTTGTGTTGGATTGGCACAACATAAACATAAATAAGAAATTTGGATGAAAAAAATACGAAAGAGGTAAAGTAAAGAAAAAATCTCGGGTTTATTCAATCAATAGAGGTACAATAAGCAAGATTAACCCCTTGGTTGTTGGTGGATTCCCGCAACAAACAAAACAAGAAAAAAAGTAAATTAAGTATGAATACAGCAAGAAAAAGGCAAATTGTGTGTAAATGTAAATAATTACACAAAGATAGATACTAGTTACCCCCCCCCCTTTTTTTATTTATTAATTTTTTGTTTTTTTACTTTAATTAACTCGAATCGAAGTTCTTTCTTGAAATAATTCTGCCTTCCTTAAAATATCACAAACAGTTCCCGTAGGTTGAGCACCTTTTTCAAGGAAATATAGAATAACAGGAACTTTTAAATAAGTTTGATTCTTTATCGGATCGTAAAAACCTACTTTTCTAAGATCTCTTCCTTCTCTTCGGGATCGAACATCAATTGCAACGATTCGGTAGATGACTCATTGGAATAGATGTAAATAAACAATGCCCCCCCTAAAAACGTATGGGAGGTTTTCTCCTCATACGGCTCGAGAAAAAAGGATTCTAAATTTCTGTATATGTATATAATGGCAAATGGATCCATAAAATCATGAATTAGACTATGATTTGAGTCGTTTTTTTATTCTTCCTTACAGAAAAAAAGAAATCTCATTCGTACTCATAACTCAAGTTGGGTAATTCTGACAGAGTTCGAAGGGAAACCCTTAGACATTTATTGAGCCGTCTCTAACCTCTTTTGTTTGTCTCATCTCGAATCTATTTTTATTCCTCATTCTGATTCAATTGTTGAGACAATTGAAAATAGTGTTTACTTGTTCCGGAATCCTTTATCTTTGCTTTGTGAAATCATTGGGTTTAGACATTACTTCGGTGATCCTTACTCCTTTCAAAAGAGCAGCAACATACCTTTTTGTTTTTTGTTATTTTTTTCTATACTATAGAAATAGAATATGAACGGTGGATTCCCTTGTGATACACTTTTGATCGAAATAGTTTTACCAATTCTTAAAAATTTTACTTTTTATTTTTCAAACTTCTTTGATTTTTCGATCTTTTAACCTTTCGATTTATATATTGAGGATATACTTACAAAGTTGGTCTAACTTATTGATAGTTACTAACCCTAGATTCTTCCCCCTGATAAACGAATCAATCCTTTCTGCTCGAGCTCCATCATGTACTATTTACTTACAACCTAACACAAATTAGGTTCCTAACAGAGCAGAACAAACTATGTCGAGCCAAGAACATCTTCATTCCTATAGAAAATGGTGGATATAAGAATCCACAGCCGATCATGTCCTTCAAGTCGCACGTTGCTTTCTACCACATCGTTTCAAACGAAGTTTTAACATAACATTCCTCTAATTTTATTTCAAACCGGTATGTAATTGATTCAATATGGAATCATGAATAGTCATTGGCTCAACCGGTGTGTGTATACCGGTATATAATAGTACATACTTTCTATCTATCTATCTATGGATAGATAAGTATTTATCCGGGAAAGGCTCAGCAAGGATCCAATTTATTTAACTCTATATTCTATCATATGAATGAAACATATTTCTAAAAAAGACGAATAAAAAAGTTTGCTTAAGACTTATTTACATCTTAAAAAGATTGTTCGGGACGATCAATCATGAAGGATCCATTTTTTCTCGAACAAATAAACTATAAACCTCAAAAGAAGAACCTTTAATATTAATAGATTTGCAATCCCGGAAAAAAATCAATTATTAATAAAACTTTTTTATTTTATTTTATACAATACAGATTTTGTTTTACTTCAGGTTCAAGAATTTTTCTTTTCCATCAATTCCATAAAGTCAAGTAGATGCAATATACGAATTTCCCCCCAATCGCTACATTACATTGATTTACAATTATTCATTTGAACCGGATAAGATATAAGATGAACCAGATAAAATACAAAAAAATGGGGTCCAGATCAATTCGTTTTTACTATTTTTTTCCCACACCAGCTTTAGAAGTTTTAAGACCAGTGATGAAATTAGTACCAAAAACTCCCTACTCTTTAGTCTCCACATAGACTGTGGAATTGGGATACCCCATTTATTTACTTTAGGCTTTTTACCCTTGGTAAGGGAATAAAGAGGCCTTTCTTTCATTCACATTTCGATTCAGAATGCTTCGTGTGAGAATTGACATTTCATAGATATGGGACATAAAGTTTCCATAAGTAACTAACTTTAAAATGAATATTGAGTAGTACGAGCATATCCTGAATGTGAATGATAAACCCAGAATTTCTTTTTTGAATTAAAAAAAAAAAAGATATTTATTTCCACCCACATTTGACACTTGATTACGTTTGTGAGAAACCAAATGAAAGAAAAAATATGATTCTAAGAATGATTCTTATAATTCAGAACAAAAGATTGTTCTCGTTAACAATTTTATGTTTCATGTGGGATACAATGTGATTCCATCTTTCGTTTCTGATAGAAACGATCTGGGACGGAAGGATTCGAACCTCCGAGTAACGGGACCAAAACCCGCTGCCTTACCGCTTGGCCACGCCCCATTTCGAATTTCTATTCGACACTAATAAACATTAATATTGGTATTGGTTATTCGTCAATCCCAACCCAATAAATACATTGGGAATATATTGTTGCTAGGATTCAACACATGTAGATATAGAATCAAAAAAATTCATTGATCATTACATGGAATTCAGTTAAGATATTGTATGAAAATGGAATTCCTTGTATTCTCATTTGAGAATGGAAGGAAGGATTTTTATTTGGGAGAGTTCGAAGAAAAAGAAAGATTTTTTGACTTGTCTTTTTTTTCCCTTATAAAAAAAAACTCAATCAGAATAAAATTATCTAATCTACAAGAACGAAATTTTGTTATGCTTAATATCTTTAGTTTAATCTGCATCTGTCTTAATTCTGTCTTTTATTCGAGTAGTTTTTTCTTCGCCAAATTGCCCGAAGCTTATGCCTTTTTAAATCCAATCGTAGATGTTATGCCTGTCATACCTGTACTTTTTTTTCTCTTAGCCTTTGTTTGGCAAGCTGCTGTAAGTTTTCGATGATTTAATACTCTGCTAAATTCATGATTTATACTCTGCTAAATTCATGATTTATTCGATAAATAAAAATTCTAAAAATTGATAAGACCAGATAAGTCTTACATTATGAACCCTCGATTCAAAAATAGAAATTCTTGTATATTGAATAACCGCGGCGATGAATTTTGATCAGCTTATTTCCTCGTTCTGACCTTACAGTGAGCAAAGATTTTATTAGGTTGCCTACAATACCTAATCATATGACAAGAAATTTTTGATAACGAAGGAATCAAAATCTTATTCCAAAGAAATTCGTGAAAATGACTTTCTTTTCAAAAAACACTTCATTTTTTTGGGGGTGTCATGTCAAAACAAAATAGTGTATGTGGTAAAAAAAAAGTAATCTATTCCCTTTTTCAAAAAAAAAAAAGATCTTGGAGATTGTGTAATGCTTACTCTCAAACTATTCGTTTATACAGTAGTGATATTCTTTATTTCTCTCTTCATCTTCGGATTTTTATCTAATGATCCAGGGCGTAATCCTGGACGTGAGGAATAAAAAAAAAGATATTTTTAGTTTTTTCTGCTTTTTCGAAATTTTTTTCTTATGATTTTATGTATTCCATACATTTAGCTATGCTATGATAAAATCAAAGGATCGAAATTCCTTCGAATTCGAAAGTCTCAAGTAATCAGAAGAAGCGGAGAGAGAGGGATTCGAACCCTCGGTACGAATAACTCGTACAACGGATTAGCAATCCGCCGCTTTAGTCCACTCAGCCATCTCTCCCCATCCCCATTTTAAAATGGAAAATTTTTTATGTGATGTGACACGTGAAGTAAAAAACCTTCATTTTCCTTTTTTTTTTTATTTATCTATTTTTTTTATATATATTCTTTTATTTATATTCTATTAAATTATATTCTTTATTTATTATTTATTTATCTTTATTTATTATTTATTTATTATAATATAATTATAATTATAAATAATATATATATATTTATATATATATATATTATTATAAATATAAAGAAAATATAAAGAAAAAAAAGAATAAAGATATATAAAAAAAATATAAGATTATATAAAAAAAGAAATAAAGATATATAAAATGAGGATATATAAAATGTTATAATGTTTATTTATATGTTATATAAATAAACATTATAATATAACTTATAAGTTATTTTATTATAAACTTATTTTTTATGTTATTTAAGTAAGCTTTTTGCTCTTCGCCGCCTATTTAAGTCCCCGGCGGGACGAAGTGTCAACGCTAGAATTTTCATGATTCTGGTGCTATCTTGATTGCGCCTCACTCTTTTGTTCGACAAATGGTCCATTCATATACAATAATAAATATGTTACAATAATAAATATGTAGCGGGTATAGTTTAGTGGTAAAAGTGTGATTCGTTCTATCAAAAACTTAATTAAATAATTAAGGGGTCTTTCAGTTTCATATTCCGATCAAAAACTTTATTTCTTAAAAAGGTTTAATCCTTTACCTCTCAATAGCATATTTGAGGAAGAATATACATTCTCACAATTTGTATCCAAAGGGCAATTAGAAATTGAATAAAAAAGATTGGATTATGGATATGGAGTCGCGAAGCATAATTTTTTTGAATTGGATTAACTCTTCCAATTGAATGAGTATGAGTAAAGGATCTATGGATGAAGATATAAAAGTTTATTTCCAATCGTAACTAGATCTTCAATTTTTTTTTTGTAAAAGGGAAATTGAAGCCAAATAGCTATAAAACGATGGTTTTGGTTTACTAGAACCATCAGCATATTGTTTCAGCTCGGTGGAAACCAAATTTTTTTCCTCAGGATCCTGCGAGTGGAAATAGGGAACGAAGTAACTAGACTAAATGGATTTAGTATAATCCCCCTCCTCTAGAGGGATCATCTAGAAAGCAAGTAGCTTTGGACGGATTCATGCAGAAAAGCTAACATAGATGTTATGGATCTAATTTTTCTCTTTGGGAATACATCGATCTTCTATAAATATAAAGGAGCCGAATGAAACCAAAATTTCATGTTCGGTTTTGAATTAGAAACGTTAAAAATGATCAACCAACGTCGACTATAACCCCTAGCCTTCCAAGCTAACGATGCGGGTTCGATTCCCGCTACCCGCTATATATTCTTTATTATATATGATATTCTTTATTATATATGCTTTTTATTATACATGCATCATCAATTTGGATATGCATCCTTGTTTTTTTTATTCCCTAAAATTTTTTCCGTGTAATCGTTTTTTATCCGAACAAGAGAAAGGAAGAATACGAAAGAAGAAAATAGG